TTTTACATATCCGCCGAGTTTATCAACTTTTTCAGAAATGATAGGACAAAAAATATCTTTGTACACGACCGAAAAATTATCCCAGGAGGATAATTTTTGGGTTTATGCTAATGAACAAAAAAAGCGCACTTTGAGCAATGAGTTCATAAATCGAATAAAAACTCTAGAAAAAAAAACAGGATTTCTTATTCCAGATGTGCTCGAGAAAAGAATCAGATTATGCAATGATGAAAAGGAATGCTTGTCTAAAGCGTACGATCCTTTTTTAAACGGACCTTATCGCAGAAAAATCACAAAATTATATTCACGTTCAATCAAGGATGATTTAATAACTTCTACAGATGTAGAGAAGTCCATCGAAATAGTCTGGATAAATAAAATTCACGGTCTACTTCCTAATGATTCCCTCCAAAAAGAATTTGAATATCAAAAAAATCTCTTTGATGGAGAATCCTTATCGACGAATACTGGTCATTCCTTAACTTCAATCGGCGAAGTCCCATTGGAATCCCCACCCAGTCTTAATTTGAAAAAATTGTCTTTATTGGCAGAAGAAAAAAGAATTGATTCAGAAAAGCAAGCAAAATCTTTGCAATTGATATTTGATGTAGTTACAACCAGTCATAATGATCAAACAATTAGAAATCCAAATAAGAAAATTGTATTTTCTGGAATAGAAGAAATCAGAAAAGAGGTTCCTCGACGGTCATACAAATTGACCAACGATTTAGAAGAAGAATTACCGGAAGATCTTGAAATTCGTTCAAGAAAAGCCAAACGTGTTGTAATTTATACTGATAAGAACGAAAGTACCAATACTTTTAGTAATAGTAATCAAGCGGAAGAGGTGTCTTTGATACGTTACTCACAACAATCAGATTTTCGTCGGGATCTAATCAAAGGATCCATGCGTGCTCAAAGACGTAAAACAGTTACTTGGAAAATGTTTCAAGCAAATGTGCATTCGCCACTTTTTTTGGATCAAATAGATAAAACATTTTTTTTCTCTTTTGATATCTCCAAAATGGTGAATCTCATTTTTAGAGATTGGGTAGATAGAGAATCGGAATTTCCAATTTTGTATTCTGAGGAGGAGAAGGCAAAAGAAAGAGAGAAGAAAAACAAGGAAAAAAAAGAGGAAAATGAACGCATAACAATATCAGAAACTTGGGATAGCATTCTATTTGCTCAAGCAATAAGGGGGTCGCTGTTAGTAACCCAATCGATTCTTAGAAAATACATTGTATTGCCTTCATTGATAATAGCAAAAAATGTTGGCCGTATGTTATTATTCCAATCCCCCGAGTGGTACGAGGATTTGAAAGATTGGAATAGAGAAATGCATGTTAAATGCACTTATAATGGTATTCAATTATCAGAAACAGAATTTCCAAAAGATTGGTTAACGGATGGTATTCAGATAAAAATTCTATTTCCTTTCCGTCTGAAGCCTTGGAGAAAGTCTAAAGTACGATCCCATCATAAAGATACCATGAAAAAAGGGGGGAAAAAAGACAATTTTTGTTTTTTAACAGTCTGGGGAACGGAAACGGAACTCCCCTTCGGTTCTCCTCGAAAACAGCCTTCTTTCTTTAAACCTATTTTTAAAGAACTTCAAAAAAAAATTCGAAAAGTGGAAAAAAAATTTTCTCTTTCTCTATTTTTAAGAGTTTCTAAAAAAATGATAAAGTGGTTTTTAAGGATTTCAAAAGAAAAAACAAGATGGGTTAGCAACATAATTCCAGTTATAAAACGAATAATGAAAGAACTTGAAAATGAAAAAATAGACTTAATTTTCTTATTTGGATTTGGGAAAGTAAAAGTATATGAATCGAACGAAACTAGAAAAGATTCTATAATTAGTAATAAGATTACTGACGAATCAACCATTCAAATTCGATCCACAAATTGGACAAAACATTCTCTTATAGAAAAAAAAATAAAAAATATTGCTGATAGGACAATCATAATCAGGAATCAAATAGAACAAATCACAAAAGACAAGAAAAAAATAATGCTAATTCCAGATATAAGTATTACCTCTAACAAGACAAATTGCGCTGATAAAAATGCAGAATTGCAAAAAGATATTTGGCAAATATTTAAAAGAAAGAGTACCCGATTAATACGTAAATTATACTACTTTCTCAAATATTTCATTGAAAAAATATACAGCGATATCCTTCTATGGACCATTAACATTCTTAGGACCAATACACAACTTTTCCTTGAATCAACAAAAAAAATGATCAATAAAATCCTTTACCACGGGGAAACAAATCAAAAAGGGATTGATCAAACAAATAAGAATACAATTCAGTTTATTTCGACAATGAAAAAGTCGCTTTCTAATATTAATAATAAGAATTCAAACATTTATTGTGACTTATCCTCTTTGTCACAAGCATATGTATTTTATACATTATCACAAGTTCAAGTTAATAACAAGTATTACTTGAAATCTGTACTTCAATATCACGGGATCCCTCTTTTTCTTAAAGATAGAATCAAGGATTATGGTGGGACACCAGGATTATTTGATTCCAAACCAAAGCATAAGAAAGTTTATGAGTCTGGAATGAATGAATGGAAAAACTGGCTAAAGAATCATTATCAATACAATTTATCTCAAACTCAATGGTCTCGATTAGTACCACAAAAATGGAGAAATAGAGTCAATCAACGTTGTACAACTCAAAAAAAAGACTCAAAAAATTTGGATTTATATAAAAAAAACCAATTAAAATTAATTCATTACGTGAAACAAAATTATTACGGAATAGACTCATGGACAGGACAAAAAGAAAAACTAGAAAAAAACTACAAATATGATCTTCTAGCACATAAATATATAAATTATGAGGATGGAGGGGACTCATATATTTATGCATCACCTTTACAAGTAAACAGAGACCAAAAAATTCTATGTAATTTCAATACACAGAAACCCGAATCATTTTATCCACTAGTAGATGTGGATATTTGTGATTATCTAGGAGAAGAATCTAGTCTATATAGAGAAAAGAATCTGGAAAGAAAATACTTTGATTGTAGAATTCTTCAGTTTTGTTTTAGAAAAAATATCGATATTGATACTTGGACTAATATACATATTGGCACTCAAATAAAAAAAAATACTGAAGCTGGAACTAATAATTATCAAAAAATTTATAATAAAATTATTTATCCTCTCACGATTCATCAAAAAACAAAACCATCCAATAAAAGAAAAAAACTTTTTGATTGGATGGGAATGAATAAGGAAAGGCTATATCGACCCATATCAAATCTGGAATCTTGGTTCTTCCCAGAATTTGGACTACTTTATGATGCATATAAGCTTAAACCGTGGATTATGCCAATCCAATTTCTTCTTTTAAACATTCATAAAAAGAAAAATATTAGTAAAAAACTTGAATTAGAGGATTGGAACTGGAACCAACAAGATACACAAAAACAAAAGAAAAAAGAAGATGTTGAAAAAAATTACATAGAATCAATCATTAAAAAACGTAGAAAGAAAAAACAATTCAAGAGTAAGAAGGAACCAGAACTCAATTTATTCCTGAAAAAACATTTTCTTTTTCAATTAAGATGGGATGATTCTTTGAGTCAAAGAATCATCAACAATATCAAGGTATATTGTCTACTACTTAGACTGAAAAATCTAAAGGAAATTGCTATATCCTCAATTCAAAGAAGAGAGATGCGTTTAGATGTAATGTTAATTCAAAATGATCTATCTCTTACAGAATTGATAAAAAGGGGAATATTTCTTATTGAACCTGTTCGTCTCTCTAAAAAATGGGATGAAGAATTTATTATATATCAAACCATAGGTATTTCATTAGTCAATAAGAGTAAACAACAAACTGAAACTGATAAAAGATATATAAAAGAAAAATACCTTGATGAGAGTCCTTTTGAGAATTCCATTTCACAACATAGCACTATACTTGTGAGTGAAGATAAAAAAAATTATGATTTATTTGTCCCTGAAAATATTCTATCTACTAGACGTCGTAGAGAGTTGAGAATTCTAATTTGTTTCAATTCCTCTAAGGGGAATGTTGTAGACGTGGATAGTAATCTACTATTTTCCAATGAAAATAACATAAGGAATTGTGGACAATTTTTGAAAAAGGACAAGCATTTTAACACAAATGCAAATAAAAACAAATTAGTTAAATTCAAAATGTTTCTTTGGCCCAATTATCGATTAGAAGATTTAGCTTGTATGAATCGATATTGGTTTGATACCAATAATGGTAGTCGTTTTAGTATGTCAAGAATACAGATGTATCCACAGCACAATTCAGAATAAATTGATACTGTATTTAAATAGTATGTTAAATAGTGTATTATATATAGTTTTAAGCATTTCATTTTAAAAATGGAATTAAGTATATTAAGTATATAAATATTAAGTATATAAAAATAGAATTTATTTTGAATTTAATTAAATAGATAATTTATTTAAATACTTAATATTCTACTTAATACTCTTTTTTTATTTCATTTTTAACTTATTAAATTTAATTAAACAATTTCACTTATTAAACTGAATTTTTATTTAATTTATATATTGAATATTGAATTTATATATTTAATTTAATATTGAATTTATATATTTAAATTCAATATTTATTAAATTTAAATATTAATTAAATTTAAATAATGAAATATTATATTTAAATTATATGAAAATATTATATTAAATTATTAATTATTAAAATGAAATATTATATATTATATTAAATATAATATCAAAATAATATCAAATTTCAAATATAAAAAGTCAAAATATAAATATTAAATTGAAATTAGAATTATGAATTATATTTATATATATATATTAAATATTAAATTATAATTATATAAATATATAATTATATATTATATATATATATAAATATTAAATATTAAATATATAATATAAATATAATATATAAAAATATATAAATTGAAATATGAAATATATAATATATAAAAATATATAAATTATATATAAATAATTAATATATAATAAAATAAAATAATAAAATAATAAAATAATAAAAAATAATTAATATATATTAAAATATATATTAATATATAATAAAATAAATAATTAAATAATTAATATTAATATATAAAATATAAATAATTATAAATATTAATATAAATAATTATAAATATTCAAAATAAATAAAATAAAAATATATAAAAAAAATAAAAAAATATATATTATAAAAATAAAATATTAAAAAAAAAAAATAAATAAAATTAATTATAATTAAGTATACGTAGCATGTAGTGTATAATTATGTGCAGTATGTAGTGTGAGTGAAACAATGGTGTGTTACATTATGTAATATAATACTATACTGAACTGAATTTAATGGCTTATCAACTAACGGAATCTAGAAATGAATCGGCGAAATCTTCTTAGGTACAATACAAAAAACCATTCCCTTTTGTGAGTGCATAAATAGATTATACCTTTCTATCCAAATCCATTTTTATTCAAATTGGATTTAGATAGAAAAAAAGTATTGTAAGAGCAACAGAAAACTTTTTTGTGTCTAAAGAGAAAACCTTTTTTTGTGTCTACTAGAAAATGACCAACATTATTATTTCTGATCAGAAAAAAAAAAAAAAAAATACAATTTTTTATGGTCAAAAATTCATTTATCTCAATTATTTCACAAGAACAGGAAGAAAAAGAAGAAAACAAAGGGTCTGTCGAATTTCAAGTATTTAGTTTCACCAAAAAAATACAGAGACTTACTTCACATTTTGAATTGCATAAAAAAGATTTTTTATCTCAGAGGGGTTTACAAATAATTCTGGGAAAACGTCAACGACTGTTGGCGTATTTGTCAAAGAAAAATAGAGTCCGTTATAAGAAATTAATGGGTCAGTTGGATATTCGAGAGCCAAAAACTCGTTAATTCAAAGATTCGTTTGAATTCTTTTTTTTTTTTTTTTAGATTTTGATCTTTTGTTTGATTTTGACCGAACCTCATTTTGAAAAATTCATAGAATAATGAATTGGGGAAAAAAGATATGACTGTACCGGCTACAAAAAAAGATCTTATGATAGTCAATATGGGTCCTCACCACCCATCAATGCACGGTGTTCTTCGACTGATCGTTACTCTCGATGGCGAAGATGTTATTGACTGTGAACCCATATTAGGTTATTTACACAGAGGAATGGAAAAAATTGCGGAAAACCGAACAATTGTACAATATTTGCCTTATGTCACGCGTTGGGATTATCTAGCCACTATGTTCACAGAAGCAATAACAGTAAATGCACCAGAACAATTGGGAAATATCCAAGTACCTCAAAGAGCCAGCTATATGAGAGTCATTATGCTAGAGCTAAGTCGTATAGCTTCTCATTTGTTATGGCTTGGACCTTTTATGGCAGATATTGGTGCACAGACTCCCTTTTTCTATATTTTTAGAGAGAGGGAATTTATATATGATCTATTTGAAGCTGCCACAGGTATGCGAATGATGCATAATTATTTCCGTATCGGAGGAGTAGCTGCTGATTTACCTCATGGCTGGATAGATAAATGTTTGGATTTTTGCGATTATTTTTTAACAGGAGTTGATGAATATCAAAAACTTATTACGCTAAATCCCATTTTTTTGGAACGAGTTGAAGGAGTGGGCACTATTGGGGGAGAGGAAGCAATAAATTGGGGCTTATCGGGACCGATGTTACGAGCTTCCGGAATCCAATGGGATCTTCGTAAAGTTGATCAATATGAGTGTTACAATGAATTCGATTGGGGGGTCCAATGGCAAAAAGAAGGAGACTCATTAGCTCGTTATTTAGTACGAATCGGTGAAATGACGGAATCCATAAAAATTATTCAACAGGCTCTAGAAGGAATTCCGGGGGGACCCTATGAAAATTTAGAAGTCCGACGCTTTGATAGAGCAAAAGATTCCGAATGGAATGATTTTGAATATAGATTCATTAGTAAAAAACCTTCGCCCAATTTTGAATTGTCAAAACAAGAACTTTACGTCAGAGTAGAAGCCCCAAAAGGAGAATTAGGCATTTTTCTGATAGGAGATCAGAGTGTTTTTCCCTGGAGATGGAAAATTCGTCCGCCGGGTTTCATCAATTTGCAAATTTTGCCTCAGCTAGTTAAAAGAATGAAATTGGCTGATATCATGACGATACTAGGTAGTATAGATATTATTATGGGAGAAGTTGATCGTTGAAATGACAATTGATATAACAAAAGTACAAACTATCAATTCTTTTTCTGGGTCGGAATTCTTAAAGGAGATTTATGAACTTATATGGCTCTTTGTCCCTGTTGTTATCCTGATATTGGGGATCATAATAGGTGTACTTGTAATTGTGTGGTTAGAAAGAGAAATATCCGCAGGGATACAACAACGTATTGGGCCTGAATATGCCGGTCCATTAGGAATTCTTCAAGCTTTAGCGGATGGTACCAAGCTACTTTTAAAAGAGGATCTTCTACCGTCTAGAGGGGATAGTCGTTTGTTCAGTGCCGGGCCGGCAATAGCAGTCATATCTATTTTACTAAGTTATTTAGTAATTCCTTTTGGGTATCACCTTGTTCTAGCCGATCTCAGTATCGGTGTTTTTTTATGGATCGCTATTTCAAGTATTGCTCCTATTGGACTTCTTATGTCAGGATATGGGTCGAATAATAAATATTCTTTTTCAGGTGGTCTACGAGCTGCTGCTCAATCCATTAGTTATGAAATACCATTAACTCCATGTGTGTTATCAATATCTCTACGTGTGATTCGTTAGAACATGCACTTTTCTTTCTTTATTTTTAGAAAAGGAAAAGGGATTAAGTGTATTGAATAGATATAGTTATTTTTTTATTCATCATTCAGATTTAGATCAATGATTCAAACTAGATAGTCATATGAGTGAAACAAAACAGCTTATAAGCAGTAAGAAAATTCATTCTCATTCCCTATGTACAAGAGTAAAGTGGAAGTAAACATAAACAGTGTAAGCTGTTTACCCCAAGGGTGAAATTGCTTAATTAGTCTTCATATCTTGAAGCGGGTACAAAGAATCAACTGTATGGAGTTTCAACTATAGTCTTGTACGTATTACCATACGGGAGATCAATCAAAAAAAGTGGACAAGTAGGAACACCAAGATACACAAAAGATTAGTAATAGAGATAATGTAAAGCCTCAAAAGAGACATTTACATATAAAATGAATCAAAATAAGGGCTTTAAGTTGGTAGAAATGATAAAGCAGTACTTCCTTATAGGATTCCGATCTAGAGTATGCTCCTATTCACTAATTAAAGAAATGACTATCAAGAACGAATTAATCCTCTTTTTTCAGAGTACCTTCTCTCTTCTGAGAAACAAGAACAGGAACAAAAGAAACAGAATGCAATATCAATATAATATATAGAATGGGAAAATGACTAAATAATAAAATATCTTTAGTTATTCTTTCTTTACTGTATCCATACATATGCAATTCTTAGAAAAATTCATGAATATGAATTAGTGGCTAATTCTTTCTTTGTCGTAATATAATAAAAAAAGATGGGGCGAACTGTCTTGTCTATTTACAAAAATGAGTATTTTATTGAAGTAATAAATTATTACTGAACAAAGAATTTTTTTAAGAGAATGAGATCAATTCAGAAGCGCCTTTTTCTAGCAAACAGAATGACCTCGGTCGAATTTTGGACTCTCAATCTATCTTTATTCTATTTTTTACCAATAGGTAATTAACGTGAATACCAAATTAGTCCTTATATTTATTTGTGGCCGTAGAGGAGCCGTATGAAACTGAGGTTTCATGTACGGTTCTGGAATAGCGACGGAAACAGTGATGTTATCGCCGACTATAATTATCTAACAGTTCAAGTACAGTTGATATAGTTGAGGCACAGTCAAAATATGGTTTTTGGGGGTGGAATCTGTGGCGTCAGCCTATAGGATTTATAGTTTTTTTAATTTCTTCTCTAGCAGAATGCGAGAGATTACCTTTTGATTTACCAGAAGCAGAGGAGGAATTAGTAGCAGGTTATCAAACCGAATATTCAGGTATCAAATATGGTTTATTTTACGTCGCTTCTTATCTCAATTTATTAGTTTCTTCATTATTTGTAACAGTTCTTTACTTAGGTGGGTGGAATTTATCCCTTCCTTATACATTTCTTCCTGAACTTTTCGGAATAAATAAAATAGGTGGGATCTTTGGAATGACAATTGGTATCTTTATTACATTAGCTAAAGCCTATTTGTTCCTGTTTATTCCTATCACAACAAGATGGACTTTGCCTAGGATGAGAATGGACCAACTATTAAATCTTGGATGGAAATTTCTTTTACCTATTTCTCTGGGTAATCTATTATTGACAACTTCTTCCCAACTTGTTTCACTATAAATAACAGAATAGAATAACGCTATTCTAGATTCATAACCTCTCTCAAACAAGAGAAAGAATTCTTAATTTCTTCATGATATATGCGATATGTTTCCTATGGTGACTGGATTCATGAATTATGGTCAACAAACAGTACGAGCTGCAAGGTATATTGGTCAAGGTTTTATGATTACCTTATCCCATGCAAATCGTTTACCCGTAACTATTCAATATCCTTATGAAAAATCAATCACATCAGAGCGTTTCCGGGGGCGAATCCATTTTGAATTCGATAAATGTATTGCTTGTGAAGTATGTGTTCGTGTATGCCCTATAGATCTACCTGTTGTAGATTGGAGATTGGAAACAGATATTAAAAAGAAACAATTGCTTAACTATAGTATTGATTTCGGGGTCTGTATATTTTGTGGTAACTGTGTCGAGTATTGTCCAACAAACTGTTTATCAATGACTGAAGAATATGAACTTTCTGCTTATGATCGCCACGAATTGAATTATAATCAAATTGCATTGGGCCGGTTACCAATATCAATAATAGGAGATTACACAATTCAAACAATTATGAATTCAACTAAAATCAACAAAATTAATAAAGATAAATCTCTTCATTCAAGGACGATTACCAATTTGTAAATCCTTTTTTTTTGATATATTTGATATAGATTTGGTTTGAGTTGATATATATACATATTTATATTTGATATATATATACATGTTGATATATATATATATATAAATAAATATAATATAAAATATAAAAATAGAATATATATATATATAAATAAATATAATAATATAAATAAATATAATATAAAATATAAAAATAGAATTAAAATATAAAAATAGAATATATATAATATAAAAATATAATATTAATATATATAATATAAATAATATATATAATATAAATAAATATAATATAAAAATATAATATAAATAATATAAATAAATATAATATAAAAATATAAATATAATATAAAAATATAAATAATATAAAAATATAAATAAATTCTAAATTAAAAATTTAATTTTGTAATTTAATTTTGATTTTTACTTAATTTTTAATTTAATAATAATTTTACTTAATTTAATAATATTTACTTAATTTAATAATAATAATAAATATAAATATATAAATATAAATTGAATAATAAATATATAAATAAATGTAGATATATCTATATTAATCCACTACATAAATTCACATTTACATTAATATTAAGATTAAATTGAATTTTAATTCAATTAGAGATGTAGCATATACAAGAAAAAACAAAAACAAATAGGGTAACTTTTTTCCTGGATTTTTCAAAAAAAGTCATAAAAAATGTCAACTTATCTATATTTAATACATTATACATAATGGATTTAACTGGACCAATACATGATATTCTTGTAGTATTTCTGGGATCAGTTCTTATATTAGGGGGCCTAGGAGTAGTTTTACTTACCAATCCCATTTTTTCTGCCTTTTCTTTGGGATTGGTTCTTGTTTGTATATCCTTATTCTATATTCTATTGAACTCCTATTTTGTAGCTGCTGCACAGCTCCTTATTTATGTGGGAGCTATAAATGTCTTAATCATATTTGCTGTGATGTTCATGAAGGGTTCAGAATATTCCAACGATTTCTATCTTTGGACCGTGGGAGATGGGGTCACTTCGCTGGTTTGTACAAGTATTCTTTTTTCACTAATTACTACTATCCCAGATACTTCATGGTACGGGATTATTTGGACTACAAAATCAAACCATATTATAGAGCAGGACCTTATAAGTAATGTTCAACAAATCGGGATTCATTTATCAACAGATTTTTTTCTTCCATTTGAACTCATTTCTATAATTCTTTTAGTTGCTTTGATAGGTGCAATTACTATGGCTCGTCAATAACAATAATAAAAAAAAAATGAATTTCAATTTCAATAGAAATAATTAGTATTATATTTATTGTATTAATTAAATTATATTTATTGTATTAATTAATATTAATTAATATAATAATATAAATATAATAATATAATAAATATATATTATATAATAAATACTATATAATAAATACTTAAATACTAAGTACTTAGTATGAATAAAATGCAATACTTAACTTAAGATTAACACTCTAAAAAAGATAAGAGGCCTTTTCGTCATGTGTTAGGACATTTATTTCCCTCCAAATATATTTGGATATTTATAGTTTATATGAATGATATTAATCTAAGAGACCTGTGGATAAAAAGTATTCCAAGCCGAGGTATTTGATTCTACCTTTTCTTCTATCTCTTCTATTCTATCGTGAATGCTTTTTTTTCTCTGAATTTTGTCCTGGAATTAGGGCTTTCTGAAATTCTTTTTTTAGAAAAAAAAAAAACTTAAAGCAGTTGAATTGTTTGTTGAAATCAATTGAGATTGGTAAGGAGTCAGTCAATGATGTTCGAGCATGTACTTTTTTTGAGTGCATATTTGTTTTCTATCGGTATTTATGGATTGATCACAAGTCGAAGCATGGTTAGGGCACTTATGTGTCTTGAGCTTATACTAAATTCGGTTAATATTAATCTTGTTACATTTTCTGATTTTTTTGATAATCGACAATTAAAGGGAGATATATTCTCGATCTTTATTATAGCTATTGCAGCGGCTGAAGCAGCTATTGGTCTAGCTATTGTTTCGTCGATCTATCGTAACAGAAAATCAACGCGTATCAATCAATCCAATTTGTTGAATAAATAGTCCTAATGATATAACTAAATTGTAATTCAAAATCATACATATAATTTAATACTAAAAAAATACATATCATATACTAATTATATATGCCATATGCCAAGAAAATAAATGAAATACAATACATATATACAAGTAAGCCGTATATTTATCATGTATAATTATATAATATGTATGTGTAATATAAGTATTAATATTATTAAGTATGATATAATAATATAATTAATATAATGGATAATGAATAAAGTGAATAGTAAATAATACTTTAAACTAAATCTGAAGTGGAAAATTTAAGATATTTTATATAAATATAAAGATAAAGTTTTTTTATTGTTAATTATAAATTTTATTTAAAATTCTTAATTTTATATTAATTATTAATTTTTTTATATTTTATTTCTATATTATTTTAATTATATCTTATCCATTATAATTATATCTATATTTTCTATTATTTATATTATATATTCTATTATTTATATTATATATTCTATTATTTATATTATATATTTATATTTATTATAATAGAATTATATAATATAATTATAAATTATAAACTCAAAAACCAAAAATAAATTAACAAAAAAATAAATACAAAAAATAAATAAAAAAAGAGATAAGACGAGATTCGTCCACCCCCCATTAAATATTTAATTCCTTCACCTGCAAAGAAACTTATAACCCCAACACTGTTTGTAATTCCATCAATTATGCATCTATCAAAAAAACGAGTTAGTTTGGCTAATCCTCTTATACTCCGGGTTACAGCCCTTGTGTAAAAAGAATCTATATAACCACGATTATACGACCAATTGTATACAACATTTACTATTTGGTCCAAAAAAACTCTTTTAGGTCCTATTTTAACAAATGAATTGATTAAGTCCAAATTTTGGAAAGATGAATAAGCAGACCCATAAAAAATGAATGCTACAAATATTCCGAAAAAAGCTATACTTACTGAAAAAAATGCATTTGTCCCAAATTTATACCAGTCTACAAAATAGTCTGAATTTGGATATAAAAGATTTTTTGATGGAGCCAACCATTTCGATAATAGATCCAAATCTATTTCCCCTTGATCAAGAGGAATTCCTATGAATCCAATGAACAAAGTAAATACTACCAATACAAGCAAAGGAAATAACATAGTATTGTCCGATTCGTAAGGATACATAGAAGTACATTTTTTCAAAAAACGAGTAGTAAAGTATCGCATCCGATTTATTATATTCCCATCAAATTTATATTTATTTTTAGGAAAAAAAGAAACACTTTCATTATTATTCATTGTCGTTGTTGAGAAAAGTGAATTGACCGGCTTAGGTGTTTCTTTTCCCCATAAGGATATTGAATAAAATGAACTATTTTGGGTTCCACTATAATTTTTACAGTGAACTTTTAAATACCCTTCAAAGGTAAGTAAATACACCCGAAACATATAAAATGCAGTTAGTCCTGCTGTAAAATAAGCTATTATCGCGAAAATTGGTGAATACACCCAACTTTCACTAAGAATTTCATCTTTAGACCAAAAACAAGCAAGAGGTGGAATACCACAAAGAGAGAGTGTACCTAATAAAAACGTAGTTCTTGTAATTGGAACATATCTTGTTAAACCGCCCATAAGAACCATATTCTGACTTTTATCGGGTGAATATCCAACAAGGGGTTCCATTGAATGAATAATGGATCCGGATCCCAAAAACAATAATGCTTTAGAATAGGCATGAGTAATCAAATGAAATAAAGCAGCTCGATAAGAACCTAGCCCTAAGGCTAACATAATATAACCCAGTTGAGACATTGTAGAATAGGCTAAACTTCTTTTAATATCTCTTTGAGCAAGAGCCAAAGTAGCTCCTAATAATAGTGTTATTACACCTATCAAAGAAATAAGATACATTATGTAAGGTATGCCCGTGAAAAGAGGAAGAAGCCGAGCCACAAGAAAAATTCCCGCCGCTACCATAGTAGCAGCATGTATAAGAGCCGAAATAGGAGTAGGTCCCTCCATAGCATCAGGTAACCATATGTGAAGGGGGAATTGTGCGGATTTAGCAGCTGCACCGAGGAATAATAGGGAGGCACACAGAGTAGCAAATAAAGGATTAACCTCATTATTATGAATCAAGTTATTAAATGTTTCGAACAAATCCCGAAACTCAAAACTTCCTGTTATCCAATAAAAACCCAAGATTCCTAATAACAAACCAAAATCCCCTACACGATTAGTTACAAAAGCTTTTTGACAAGCACTTGCTGCAGTTGGCCGTGTGAACCAAAAACCTATTAATAAATAGGAACACATTCCTACCAATTCCCAAAAAATATAAATTTGTATTAAATTGGAACTAGTAACTAATCCCAACATTGAAGCATTGAAAAAACTCATGTAAGCAAAAAACCTCAAATATCCTTGATCATGAGACATATAATTGTCACTATAAATAAGAACCATAATTCCAACAGTAGTAATTAATATTAACATTATAGAAGTAAGCGGATCAATAAAATATCCGAACTCTAAGGAAAAATCATTATTGATGGTCCAAGACCATAGATATTGATAAATTAAACTTCCATTTATTTGTTGAATAGACAGATTGACCGAAAAAGCCATAGCTATGCTTAGCAATAAAACACTAGGAAAAGCCCACATACGACGAATATTTTTTGTTGCTGTTGGAACAAGTAGAAGTCCAAATCCTATTGACATAGTAACAGGGAGTGGAAGAAAAGGTATTATCCATGCATATTGATATGTATGTTCCATATGAAAACACAATTTTTCTTATTAATTAAATTTTAATTTTTTCCGATTCACCAACTCTTATCTACCTCGATTTTTGAAAGAACAAGAATAAAAGAAATACGCAAAAAAATTATTAAAAACTCAAAGATTGTAATTCTTAATTGATCTTATTTTTCCCATATCATATATTATTAAATAATTCAAAAAGCTTCAATTCGTTTGGTCAAATGATATAACCAAGTAACTAAGTAAAAATTATTACCTGGTTATTCACTAAAGATAAAATTTTATTGTTATATTATTATTTATTATTATTAATATTTATATTAAATTTGAAATTAAGATCAAAAAAATATAAAATATTTCATTATTCTACCGTTTTGATGATTTATAACCAATAGTATAGTAAAAAAAGTTTCATCAACACAAAATTAAGTACTTGGTTCAGATATGGATCCAGTATCTGCCAATAATAGAATTCAATAAAAAGGAACTTTATTAGCTATTATTTCTTTATTATCTATTATTTAAAATCTATTTAAAATCTATTATAATTATATTATATATACTTAATATATACTTAAAATATACTTAATATATACTTAAAATATACTTGATATATACTTAAAATCAATTATTATTAGTATATATACTATACTTAAACTATTATATATACTTAAAGTAATTAAATTAAAGTAATTAAAAATGAATTGAATTAAAGTAATTATCTAATTCACTATAGAACTGATTGATTGAATTCTAATTCAATAGGAAAACGGATGTTTATCGTAAATAGAATTTTACAATATTTCTTATTTTTATTTGGAATAAAACGAAAATAAGATATTACTAAAATTACGGTAATGTCTTGTTTAATAGACTAACTATAGTCGTTTTATTAAAATAAAAAAAAAATTATGAATAGACACTCTAAAATTTAGAATAGACACTCTAAAATTTATCAATTAATTTAATATTTAAATTTAATAGAAAATATAAGAAAATATATAAATATCAATATAAAATATATTATATTATAAATATCAAAATATATAAATCACTATTAAATATATATATATATATATATATATAATAAATATTTAATATATAATCAATACTCAATACAATAACAATATAAAATATATAAATATATATATATTTATATATTTTAATTTAATATTTTAATATTTATTTTAATTTTATTTATATTTTTTAATCATATCGTATAATCATATCATAATAAGTAGATGGTAAAAGAGTCTTAATACTTTTTATTTATTAAATGTGTTATAAAAATATCAGACTAAAATCAAATAAAATATGAGTTGGAGACTTTTTTGTTCTTTCTGAATGGAAATCAATTTCTTTTTAGTGGTAATAGATAGCATAAACACGGATTCAAATGGACTCAAAAATAAAGATAACAAAATGATCAATACTCGTTTTGTTTTTTTTTTTATTGAAGATTGTATTTTTACGTAATAGAGATAAGAAAAATCAAAAACATAAATAAAATAAACTAGAATAAGAAAAGATTAGATTATTACAAAAATCAAAGGAAATTTGCTTGTCTCATATAAAGGTGGGATGCGCGCAAAACAAATTAATACAATATATCCTTTTGTTTGTTAAGTAAGAAACTTTTTTTGTATGTTATGAAAAATTGTTATCCATGTCACAAGTTAAATAAAGTAGAGATAAGATAATAAATAATTAAAAAGGATCGATCCTTTTTGAACAATACATGTCTTTCACATCCAATGATCAAAATGACTAACTCTTTTTTCTTGAATGGCAGTTCCAAAAAAACGCACTTCTATGTCAAAAAAACGTATTCGTAAAAGTATTTGGAAGAAAAAAGGATATTTGACTGCCCTAAAGGCTTTTTCTTTAGCTAAATCAGTGTCCACAGGACAGTCGAAAAGTTTTTTTGTGCGACAAATCCAAATAAAAAATAAAGCTTTGGACTAATCCGAATTGACATAGTTCAAATGATTAAAACTTTTATTTATAATTATAAGATAAGACGAATGAGTCGCATCAAATTAATTTGTGTTTTGTTTTCAATTCTTCAAATCAATATGAACTGGAATTCACTGTTGTGGTATGTAGAAGAAGATTTTCTCTGTCTATTAGAATTAATATAATTAAAACTATACTGGTTTTAACTATTAATATATTATTAGTTAATAGATTAATAGTTTTTTTTTTTTATTTTTCTATTTTGTCTTTTTTAATAAAAAAGACAAAATAGAAAAATTAGATACGAAGTTTTATTTTTTATTTTTATTAGAATTTCGTGAGATGGATGGTAATTTTGACTTATCACAACTAACTTTTAGTAATATAATTTTATGATACCGAGTTACATAATATGTAATATGTAAATATTTGAATTTGATTTTTTAAATTCTAATGAATTTAAAAAATATTACATTAAATCCTTGAATCTCGACGATTCAAGATGAATGAGCTATTATTTTTTAAAGCAAGCCGCCATGGTGAAATTGGTAGACACGCTGCTCTTAGGAAGCAGTGCTAGAGCATCTCGGTTCGAGTCCGAGTGGCGGCATCTTCTAACTCTAAAAATAACATTATAGATCCTATAATTTTTTTTATTCATGATTTGAATTGTGTATGTAATTGGACCCTTTATTTTATGATATTTGTCACTTTAGAACATATATTAAATCATATCTCTTTTTCGATCATCTCAATTGTAATTACGATTAATTTGATGACCTTTTTAGTCCATGAAATGGTAGGATTATGTGATTCGTCGGAAAAGGGAATAACAGCGACTTTTTTGTTGATAACAGGATTATTAGTTATTCGTTGGATTTATTCGGGACATTTCCCATTAAGTAATTTATACGAATCATTAATGTTCCTTTCGTGGAGTTTCGCTATAATTCATATGATTCCTCAAATATGGAATCATAAAAATAGAAATGATTTAAGCGCAATAACCACACCAAGTGCTATTTTGACTCAAGGCTTTGCTACTTCGGGTCTTTTAACTGAAATGCATCAATCCGCAATACTAGTACCTGCTCTACGGTCTCATTGGTTAATGATGCATGTAAGTATGATGTTACTGAGTTATGCAGCTCTTTTAGTTGGATCTTTATTTTCAATTGCTCTTCTAGTCATTACATTTCGAAAAAATATCGAAAGTTTTGATAAAAACAAGAATTTATTAATTAGGTTATTTTCCTTTGGTCAGATCAAATACTTGAATGAAAACGGAAATGTTTTACAAAATAATTGTTTTTCTTCTTTTAAAAATTATCACAAATATCAATTGATAGAAAGATTGGATTATTGGAGTTCTCGTGTCATTAGTCTAGGATTTAGTTTTTTAACTATGGGTATTCTCTCTGGAGCAGTATGGGCTAATGAAGCATGGGGATCCTATTGGAATTGGGACCCTAAAGAAACTTGGGCATTTATTACTTGGACCATATACGCGATTTATTCACATACTAGAACAAACCAAAGTTGGCAAGGTACGAATTCGGCAATTGCGGCTTCTATAGGATTTTTGATAATTTGGATATGCTATTTTGGGATTAATCTCTTAGGAATAGGACTGCATAGTTATGGTTCATTCATATTAACTTAGATACTAATTTTAGTATCTAATTGAATAAACTTATTGAAGAATAAATAGAAAAATCGTCCCACAGATAAAGAAAATTTGTGTAAGTTATTTTTGAGAACCATTTGACTTTTTGTTTTGAGTCAAATGGTTCTCAAAAATAACTTGAAATGTAATGCATCCCATTACAATTCTAAGTTATTTCTCAGAATAAATGACTTTCTGTTTTATTCATGATCATGAAAACTATCTACCGTAAAAATTAGATAGAATAGCTTGTACTTTGTCAACTGATAATGAAATAACCAAATCGGGATAAATACCAATCGCTATTACGGGTAAAAAGATACAGATCGAAACAAATAGTTCTCGTGGTCCAGAATCCACAAAAAAAGAGTTTGGAAGATTGAATAACTTGTATCCATAGAACATCTGACGTAACATAGATAATGAATAAATAGGAGTTAATATCATTCCAATTGCCATTACAACAGTAATTAGTATTTTTGGTATTAAAAGATATTTTGGACTGGTAATTATTCCAAAAAAGACTACCGATTCCGCAACAAAACCACTCATTCCGGGCAATGCAAGAGAAGCCATTGACAAACTACTGAACATGGTAAAGATTTTTGGCATTGGAATGGATATCCCTCCCATTTCGTCAAGATAAACAAGACGTATCCTATCACAACTTGTTCCCCCCAAGAAAAAAAGGGTAGCACCAATAAATCCATGAGAGAGTAATTGTAAAATAGCTCCATTAAGTCCTGTGTTGGTTATCGAACCAATTCCTATAATTATGAAACCCATGTGAGATACGGAAGAATAGGCTATTCTCTTTTTTAAATTGCGTTGACCGAAAGAAGTTGAAGCGGCATAAATTATTTGTATTGTTCCTACTATTACCAACCATGGGGAAAATATGGAATGAGCGTGGGATAAAAATTCCATATTGACCCGAATCAATCCATATGCTCCCATTTTTAATAAGATTCCAGCTAGAAGCATACATGTACTGTAATGTGCTTCCCCGTGGGTATCTGGTAACCATGTATGTAGGGGTATAATCGGTGATTTGACAGCAAAAGCAATAAGAAAACCAAAATATAATATTATCTCCAATGCTACGGGATATGATTGATTAGCTAATGTTTCAAAATTTAATGTCGGTTCATTAGCACCATATAAACCCATACCTAGAACTCCTATTAAAAGAAAAATGGAACCCCCGGCAGTATATAAAATAAACTTTGTAGCCGAGTAAAGACGTTTTTTCCCCCCCCACATGGATAAAAGTAAATAAACAGGAATTAATTCTAACTCCCACATGATAAAAAAAAGTAAAAGGTCTCGGGAAGCAAATGATCCTATTTGACCACTGTACATTGCTAACATCAGAAAATGAAACAATCTCGAATCTCGAGTAACTGGCCAAGCTGCTAAAGTAGCTAAAGTAGTGATAAATCCTGTCAATAAAATAGGTCCTATCGAAAGTCCATCGATTCCCACTCTCCAGTGAAAATCAAAAAGACTTATCCATTGAAAATCCTCTTCTAATTGGATTAATGGATCGTCCAATTGAAAATGATAACAGAATGCATAGGTCGTTATAAGAAGTTCTAATAAACATATACCCATAGTATACCAGCGAACCGCCTTATTTCCCCTATACGGAAGAAAAAAAATGGAAGAGCCCGCGAATATAGGAAAAAAAATAATTATTGTTAACCAAGGAAAATAACTCGTGGTAAAGACAAGATACGCTTTGACCAGAAAAACCCGTACTCAATATCAATAAATTTTGTATTTAATTCTTTAATTCTGAGCACGGGTTTTTGTCAGTAAAGAGGAATCATATGATTCAAGTGGATTTTTTTATAATGTATTAGTAAGCTAGGGCCATACTGCGAGTTGTTTCATGCCATAAATAAACACGGACACTCAAAAAATCTGTTGGACAAGCAGATTCACATCTCTTACAACCTACACAGTCCTCGGTTCTTGGAGCAGAGGCAATTTGCTTAGCTTTACATCCTGGCCAAGGTATCATTTCCAAAACATCCGTAGGGCAGGCCCGTACACATTGAGTACACCCTATACATGTATCATAAATCTTTACTGAATGTGACATTGGATCTATAAGCTTCAGTTTTGAACATCAAAATTTTCGATCTGGTTCTGGTAAAAAAAAAAAAAAAATACATATATTGTAAATACCAGACGAATCAGTGGTTTATCAGAAATTTTTTAGAATCTTTATACTTCTGGATCTGTTCATGAGAAAAGGGCCAAGAGACTTTGATTTCTATTTCACCAAACATAGTGAGACGAATGAACTGTCTATGTCTATATTACACGCTAATACTAAGAAAAACTATGAAAACCAGTGATAACTAATAAAATAATATTAGTTATGCTAATTAATCATATTTGATTATAACCTCGTATTTTTTGTATTTATTTTTTTGTTAATTTATTTTTGGTTTTTGAGTTTATAATTTATAATTATATTATATAATTCTATTATAATAAATATAAATATATAATATAAATAATAGAATATATAATATAAATAATAGAATATATAATATAAATAATAGAAAATATAGATATAATTATAATGGATAAGATATAATTAAAATAATATAGAAATAAAATATAAAAAAATTAATAATTAATATAAAATTAAGAATTTTAAATAAAATTTATAATTAACAATAAAAAAACTTTATCTTTATATTTATATAAAATATCTTAAATTTTCCACTTCAGATTTAGTTTAAAGTATTATTTACTATTCACTTTATTCATTATCCATTATATTAATTATATTATTATATCATACTTAATAATATTAATACTTATATTACACATACATATTATATAATTATACATGATAAATATACGGCTTACTTGTATATATGTATTGTATTTCATTTATTTTCTTGGCATATGGCATATATAATTAGTATATGATATGTATTTTTTTAGTATTAAATTATATGTATGATTTTGAATTACAATTTAGTTATATCATTAGGACTATTTATTCAACAAATTGGATTGATTGATACGCGTTGATTTTCTGTTACGATAGATCGACGAAACAATAGCTAGACCAATAGCTGCTTCAGCCGCTGCAATAGCTATAATAAAGATCGAGAATATATCTCCCTTTAATTGTCGATTATCAAAAAAATCAGAAAATGTAACAAGATTAATATTAACCGAATTTAGTATAAGCTCAAGACACATAAGTGCCCTAACCATGCTTCGACTTGTGATCAATCCATAAATACCGATAGAAAACAAATATGCACTCAAAAAAAGTACATGCTCGAACATCATTGACTGACTCCTTACCAATCTCAATTGATTTCAACAAACAATTCAACTGCTTTAAGTTTTTTTTTTTTCTAAAAAAAGAATTTCAGAAAGCCCTAATTCCAGGACAAAATTCAGAGAAAAAAAAGCATTCACGATAGAATAGAAGAGATAGAAGAAAAGGTAGAATCAAATACCTCGGCTTGGAATACTTTTTATCCACAGGTCTCTTAGATTAATATCATTCATATAAACTATAAATATCCAAATATATTTGGAGGGAAATAAATGTCCTAACACATGACGAAAAGGCCTCTTATCTTTTTTAGAGTGTTAATCTTAAGTTAAGTATTGCATTTTATTCATACTAAGTACTTAGTATTTAAGTATTTATTATATAGTATTTATTATATAATATATATTTATTATATTATTATATTTATATTATTATATTAATTAATATTAATTAATACAATAAATATAATTTAATTAATACAATAAATATAATACTAATTATTTCTATTGAAATTGAAATTCATTTTTTTTTTATTATTGTTATTGACGAGCCATAGTAATTGCACCTATCAAAGCAACTAAAAGAATTATAGAAATGAGTTCAAATGGAAGAAAAAAATCTGTTGATAAATGAATCCCGATTTGTTGAACATTACTTATAAGGTCCTGCTCTATAATATGGTTTGATTTTGTAGTCCAAATAATCCCGTACCATGAAGTATCTGGGATAGTAGTAATTAGTGAAAAAAGAATACTTGTACAAACCAGCGAAGTGACCCCATCTCCCACGGTCCAAAGATAGAAATCGTTGGAATATTCTGAACCCTTCATGAACATCACAGCAAATATGATTAAGACATTTATAGCTCCCACATAAATAAGGAGCTGTGCAGCAGCTACAAAATAGGAGTTCAATAGAATATAGAATAAGGATATACAAACAAGAACCAATCCCAAAGAAAAGGCAGAAAAAATGGGATTGGTAAGTAAAACTACTCCTAGGCCCCCTAATATAAGAACTGATCCCAGAAATACTACAAGAATATCATGTATTGGTCCAGTTAAATCCATTATGTATAATGTATTAAATATAGATAAGTTGACATTTTTTATGACTTTTTTTGAAAAATCCAGGAAAAAAGTTACCCTATTTGTTTTTGTTTTTTCTTGTATATGCTACATCTCTAATTGAATTAAAATTCAATTTAATCTTAATATTAATGTAAATGTGAATTTATGTAGTGGATTAATATAGATATATCTACATTTATTTATATATTTATTATTCAATTTATATTTATATATTTATATTTATTATTATTATTAAATTAAGTAAATATTATTAAATTAAGTAAAATTATTATTAAATTAAAAATTAAGTAAAAATCAAAATTAAATTACAAAATTAAATTTTTAATTTAGAATTTATTTATATTTTTATATTATTTATATTTTTATATTATATTTATATTTTTATATTATATTTATTTATATTATTTATATTATATTTTTATATTATATTTATTTATATTATATATATTATTTATATTATATATATTAATATTATATTTTTATATTATATATATTCTATTTTTATATTTTAATTCTATTTTTATATTTTATATTATATTTATTTATATTATTATATTTATTTATATATATATATATTCTATTTTTATATTTTATATTATATTTATTTATATATATATATATATCAACATGTATATATATATCAAATATAAATATGTATATATATCAACTCAAACCAAATCTATATCAAATATATCAAAAAAAAAGGATTTACAAATTGGTAATCGTCCTTGAATGAAGAGATTTATCTTTATTAATTTTGTTGATTTTAGTTGAATTCATAATTGTTTGAATTGTGTAATCTCCTATTATTGATATTGGTAACCGGCCCAATGCAATTTGATTATAATTCAATTCGTGGCGATCATAAGCAGAAAGTTCATATTCTTCAGTCATTGATAAACAGTTTGTTGGACAATACTCGACACAGTTACCACAAAATATACAGACCCCGAAATCAATACTATAGTTAAGCAATTGTTTCTTTTTAATATCTGTTTCCAATCTCCAATCTACAACAGGTAGATCTATAGGGCATACACGAACACATACTTCACAAGCAATACATTTATCGAATTCAAAATGGATTCGCCCCCGGAAACGCTCTGATGTGATTGATTTTTCATAAGGATATTGAATAGTTACGGGTAAACGATTTGCATGGGATAAGGTAATCATAAAACCTTGACCAATATACCTTGCAGCTCGTACTGTTTGTTGACCATAATTCATGAATCCAGTCACCATAGGAAACATATCGCATATATCATGAAGAAATTAAGAATTCTTTCTCTTGTTTGAGAGAGGTTATGAATCTAGAATAGCGTTATTCTATTCTGTTATTTATAGTGAAACAAGTTGGGAAGAAGTTGTCAATAATAGATTACCCAGAGAAATAGGTAAAAGAAATTTCCATCCAAGATTTAATAGTTGGTCCATTCTCATCCTAGGCAAAGTCCATCTTGTTGTGATAGGAATAAACAGGAACAAATAGGCTTTAGCTAATGTAATAAAGATACCAATTGTCATTCCAAAGATCCCACCTATTTTATTTATTCCGAAAAGTTCAGGAAGAAATGTATAAGGAAGGGATAAATTCCACCCACCTAAGTAAAGAACTGTTACAAATAATGAAGAAACTAATAAATTGAGATAAGAAGCGACGTAAAATAAACCATATTTGATACCTGAATATTCGGTTTGATAACCTGCTACTAATTCCTCCTCTGCTTCTGGTAAATCAAAAGGTAATCTCTCGCATTCTGCTAGAGAAGAAATTAAAAAAACTATAAATCCTATAGGCTGACGCCACAGATTCCACCCCCAAAAACCATATTTTGACTGTGCCTCAACTATATCAACTGTACTTGAACTGTTAGATAATTATAGTCGGCGATAACATCACTGTTTCCGTCGCTATTCCAGAACCGTACATGAAACCTCAGTTTCATACGGCTCCTCTACGGCCACAAATAAATATAAGGACTAATTTGGTATTCACGTTAATTACCTATTGGTAAAAAATAGAATAAAGATAGATTGAGAGTCCAAAATTCGACCGAGGTCATTCTGTTTGCTAGAAAAAGGCGCTTCTGAATTGATCTCATTCTCTTAAAAAAATTCTTTGTTCAGTAATAATTTATTACTTCAATAAAATACTCATTTTTGTAAATAGACAAGACAGTTCGCCCCATCTTTTTTTATTATATTACGACAAAGAAAGAATTAGCCACTAATTCATATTCATGAATTTTTCTAAGAATTGCATATGTATGGATACAGTAAAGAAAGAATAACTAAAGATATTTTATTATTTAGTCATTTTCCCATTCTATATATTATATTGATATTGCATTCTGTTTCTTTTGTTCCTGTTCTTGTTTCTCAGAAGAGAGAAGGTACTCTGAAAAAAGAGGATTAATTCGTTCTTGATAGTCATTTCTTTAATTAGTGAATAGGAGCATACTCTAGATCGGAATCCTATAAGGAAGTACTGCTTTATCATTTCTACCAACTTAAAGCCCTTATTTTGATTCATTTTATATGTAAATGTCTCTTTTGAGGCTTTACATTATCTCTATTACTAATCTTTTGTGTATCTTGGTGTTCCTACTTGTCCACTTTTTTTGATTGATCTCCCGTATGGTAATACGTACAAGACTATAGTTGAAACTCCATACAGTTGATTCTTTGTACCCGCTTCAAGATATGAAGACTAATTAAGCAATTTCACCCTTGGGGTAAACAGCTTACACTGTTTATGTTTACTTCCACTTTACTCTTGTACATAGGGAATGAGAATGAATTTTCTTACTGCTTATAAGCTGTTTTGTTTCACTCATATGACTATCTAGTTTGAATCATTGATCTAAATCTGAATGATGAATAAAAAAATAACTATATCTATTCAATACACTTAATCCCTTTTCCTTTTCTAAAAATAAAGAAAGAAAAGTGCATGTTCTAACGAATCACACGTAGAGATATTGATAACACACATGGAGTTAATGGTATTTCATAACTAATGGATTGAGCAGCAGCTCGTAGACCACCTGAAAAAGAATATTTATTATTCGACCCATATCCTGACATAAGAAGTCCAATAGGAGCAATACTTGAAATAGCGATCCATAAAAAAACACCGATACTGAGATCGGCTAGAACAAGGTGATACCCAAAAGGAATTACTAAATAACTTAGTAAAATAGATATGACTGCTATTGCCGGCCCGGCACTGAACAAACGACTATCCCCTCTAGACGGTAGAAGATCCTCTTTTAAAAGTAGCTTGGTACCATCCGCTAAAGCTTGAAGAATTCCTAATGGACCGGCATATTCAGGCCCAATACGTTGTTGTATCCCTGCGGATATTTCTCTTTCTAACCACACAATTACAAGTACACCTATTATGATCCCCAATATCAGGATAACAACAGGGACAAAGAGCCATATAAGTTCATAAATCTCCTTTAAGAATTCCGACCCAGAAAAAGAATTGATAGTTTGTACTTTTGTTATATCAATTGTCATTTCAACGATCAACTTCTCCCATAATAATATCTATACTACCTAGTATCGTCATGATATCAGCCAATTTCATTCTTTTAACTAGCTGAGGCAAAATTTGCAAATTGATGAAACCCGGCGGACGAATTTTCCATCTCCAGGGAAAAACACTCTGATCTCCTATCAGAAAAATGCCTAATTCTCCTTTTGGGGCTTCTACTCTGACGTAAAGTTCTTGTTTTGACAATTCAAAATTGGGCGAAGGTTTTTTACTAATGAATCTATATTCAAAATCATTCCATTCGGAATCTTTTGCTCTATCAAAGCGTCGGACTTCTAAATTTTCATAGGGTCCCCCCGGAATTCCTTCTAGAGCCTGTTGAATAATTTTTATGGATTCCGTCATTTCACCGATTCGTACTAAATAACGAGCTAATGAGTCTCCTTCTTTTTGCCATTGGACCCCCCAATCGAATTCATTGTAACACTCATATTGATCAACTTTACGAAGATCCCATTGGATTCCGGAAGCTCGTAACATCGGTCCCGATAAGCCCCAATTTATTGCTTCCTCTCCCCCAATAGTGCCCACTCCTTCAACTCGTTCCAAAAAAATGGGATTTAGCGTAATAAGTTTTTGATATTCATCAACTCCTGTTAAAAAATAATCGCAAAAATCCAAACATTTATCTATCCAGCCATGAGGTAAATCAGCAGCTACTCCTCCGATACGGAAATAATTATGCATCATTCGCATACCTGTGGCAGCTTCAAATAGATCATATATAAATTCCCTCTCTCTAAAAATATAGAAAAAGGGAGTCTGTGCACCAATATCTGCCATAAAAGGTCCAAGCCATAACAAATGAGAAGCTATACGACTTAGCTCTAGCATAATGACTCTCATATAGCTGGCTCTTTGAGGTACTTGGATATTTCCCAATTGTTCTGGTGCATTTACTGTTATTGCTTCTGTGAACATAGTGGCTAGATAATCCCAACGCGTGACATAAGGCAAATATTGTACAATTGTTCGGTTTTCCGCAATTTTTTCCATTCCTCTGTGTAAATAACCTAATATGGGTTCACAGTCAATAACATCTTCGCCATCGAGAGTAACGATCAGTCGAAGAACACCGTGCATTGATGGGTGGTGAGGACCCATATTGACTATCATAAGATCTTTTTTTGTAGCCGGTACAGTCATATCTTTTTTCCCCAATTCATTATTCTATGAATTTTTCAAAATGAGGTTCGGTCAAAATCAAACAAAAGATCAAAATCTAAAAAAAAAAAAAAAAGAATTCAAACGAATCTTTGAATTAACGAGTTTTTGGCTCTCGAATATCCAACTGACCCATTAATTTCTTATAACGGACTCTATTTTTCTTTGACAAATACGCCAACAGTCGTTGACGTTTTCCCAGAATTATTTGTAAACCCCTCTGAGATAAAAAATCTTTTTTATGCAATTCAAAATGTGAAGTAAGTCTCTGTATTTTTTTGGTGAAACTAAATACTTGAAATTCGACAGACCCTTTGTTTTCTTCTTTTTCTTCCTGTTCTTGTGAAATAATTGAGATAAATGAATTTTTGACCATAAAAAATTGTATTTTTTTTTTTTTTTTTCTGATCAGAAATAATAATGTTGGTCATTTTCTAGTAGACACAAAAAAAGGTTTTCTCTTTAGACACAAAAAAGTTTTCTGTTGCTCTTACAATACTTTTTTTCTATCTAAATCCAATTTGAATAAAAATGGATTTGGATAGAAAGGTATAATCTATTTATGCACTCACAAAAGGGAATGGTTTTTTGTATTGTACCTAAGAAGATTTCGCCGATTCATTTCTAGATTCCGTTAGTTGATAAGCCATTAAATTCAGTTCAGTATAGTATTATATTACATAATGTAACACACCATTGTTTCACTCACACTACATACTGCACATAATTATACACTACATGCTACGTATACTTAATTATAATTAATTTTATTTATTTTTTTTTTTTAATATTTTATTTTTATAATATATATTTTTTTATTTTTTTTATATATTTTTATTTTATTTATTTTGAATATTTATAATTATTTATATTAATATTTATAATTATTTATATTTTATATATTAATATTAATTATTTAATTATTTATTTTATTATATATTAATATATATTTTAATATATATTAATTATTTTTTATTATTTTATTATTTTATTATTTTATTTTATTATATATTAATTATTTATATATAATTTATATATTTTTATATATTATATATTTCATATTTCAATTTATATATTTTTATATATTATATTTATATTATATATTTAATATTTAATATTTATATATATATATAATATATAATTATATATTTATATAATTATAATTTAATATTTAATATATATATATAAATATAATTCATAATTCTAATTTCAATTTAATATTTATATTTTGACTTTTTATATTTGAAATTTGATATTATTTTGATATTATATTTAATATAATATATAATATTTCATTTTAATAATTAATAATTTAATATAATATTTTCATATAATTTAAATATAATATTTCATTATTTAAATTTAATTAATATTTAAATTTAATAAATATTGAATTTAAATATATAAATTCAATATTAAATTAAATATATAAATTCAATATTCAATATATAAATTAAATAAAAATTCAGTTTAATAAGTGAAATTGTTTAATTAAATTTAATAAGTTAAAAATGAAATAAAAAAAGAGTATTAAGTAGAATATTAAGTATTTAAATAAATTATCTATTTAATTAAATTCAAAATAAATTCTATTTTTATATACTTAATATTTATATACTTAATATACTTAATTCCATTTTTAAAATGAAATGCTTAAAACTATATATAATACACTATTTAACATACTATTTAAATACAGTATCAATTTATTCTGAATTGTGCTGTGGATACATCTGTATTCTTGACATACTAAAACGACTACCATTATTGGTATCAAACCAATATCGATTCATACAAGCTAAATCTTCTAATCGATAATTGGGCCAAAGAAACATTTTGAATTTAACTAATTTGTTTTTATTTGCATTTGTGTTAAAATGCTTGTCCTTTTTCAAAAATTGTCCACAATTCCTTATGTTATTTTCATTGGAAAATAGTAGATTACTATCCACGTCTACAACATTCCCCTTAGAGGAATTGAAACAAATTAGAATTCTCAACTCTCTACGACGTCTAGTAGATAGAATATTTTCAGGGACAAATAAATCATAATTTTTTTTATCTTCACTCACAAGTATAGTGCTATGTTGTGAAATGGAATTCTCAAAAGGACTCTCATCAAGGTATTTTTCTTTTATATATCTTTTATCAGTTTCAGTTTGTTGTTTACTCTTATTGACTAATGAAATACCTATGGTTTGATATATAATAAATTCTTCATCCCATTTTTTAGAGAGACGAACAGGTTCAATAAGAAATATTCCCCTTTTTATCAATTCTGTAAGAGATAGATCATTTTGAATTAACATTACATCTAAACGCATCTCTCTTCTTTGAATTGAGGATATAGCAATTTCCTTTAGATTTTTCAGTCTAAGTAGTAGACAATATACCTTGATATTGTTGATGATTCTTTGACTCAAAGAATCATCCCATCTTAATTGAAAAAGAAAATGTTTTTTCAGGAATAAATTGAGTTCTGGTTCCTTCTTACTCTTGAATTGTTTTTTCTTTCTACGTTTTTTAATGATTGATTCTATGTAATTTTTTTCAACATCTTCTTTTTTCTTTTGTTTTTGTGTATCTTGTTGGTTCCAGTTCCAATCCTCTAATTCAAGTTTTTTACTAATATTTTTCTTTTTATGAATGTTTAAAAGAAGAAATTGGATTGGCATAATCCACGGTTTAAGCTTATATGCATCATAAAGTAGTCCAAATTCTGGGAAGAACCAAGATTCCAGATTTGATATGGGTCGATATAGCCTTTCCTTATTCATTCCCATCCAATCAAAAAGTTTTTTTCTTTTATTGGATGGTTTTGTTTTTTGATGAATCGTGAGAGGATAAATAATTTTATTATAAATTTTTTGATAATTATTAGTTCCAGCTTCAGTATTTTTTTTTATTTGAGTGCCAATATGTATATTAGTCCAAGTATCAATATCGATATTTTTTCTAAAACAAAACTGAAGAATTCTACAATCAAAGTATTTTCTTTCCAGATTCTTTTCTCTATATAGACTAGATTCTTCTCCTAGATAATCACAAATATCCACATCTACTAGTGGATAAAATGATTCGGGTTTCTGTGTATTGAAATTACATAGAATTTTTTGGTCTCTGTTTACTTGTAAAGGTGATGCATAAATATATGAGTCCCCTCCATCCTCATAATTTATATATTTATGTGCTAGAAGATCATATTTGTAGTTTTTTTCTAGTTTTTCTTTTTGTCCTGTCCATGAGTCTATTCCGTAATAATTTTGTTTCACGTAATGAATTAATTTTAATTGGTTTTTTTTATATAAATCCAAATTTTTTGAGTCTTTTTTTTGAGTTGTACAACGTTGATTGACTCTATTTCTCCATTTTTGTGGTACTAATCGAGACCATTGAGTTTGAGATAAATTGTATTGATAATGATTCTTTAGCCAGTTTTTCCATTCATTCATTCCAGACTCATAAACTTTCTTATGCTTTGGTTTGGAATCAAATAATCCTGGTGTCCCACCATAATCCTTGATTCTATCTTTAAGAAAAAGAGGGATCCCGTGATATTGAAGTACAGATTTCAAGTAATACTTGTTATTAACTTGAACTTGTGATAATGTATAAAATACATATGCTTGTGACAAAGAGGATAAGTCACAATAAATGTTTGAATTCTTATTATTAATATTAGAAAGCGACTTTTTCATTGTCGAAATAAACTGAATTGTATTCTTATTTGTTTGATCAATCCCTTTTTGATTTGTTTCCCCGTGGTAAAGGATTTTATTGATCATTTTTTTTGTTGATTCAAGGAAAAGTTGTGTATTGGTCCTAAGAATGTTAATGGTCCATAGAAGGATATCGCTGTATATTTTTTCAATGAAATATTTGAGAAAGTAGTATAATTTACGTATTAATCGGGTACTCTTTCTTTTAAATATTTGCCAAATATCTTTTTGCAATTCTGCATTTTTATCAGCGCAATTTGTCTTGTTAGAGGTAATACTTATATCTGGAATTAGCATTATTTTTTTCTTGTCTTTTGTGATTTGTTCTATTTGATTCCTGATTATGATTGTCCTATCAGCAATATTTTTTATTTTTTTTTCTATAAGAGAATGTTTTGTCCAATTTGTGGATCGAATTTGAATGGTTGATTCGTCAGTAATCTTATTACTAATTATAGAATCTTTTCTAGTTTCGTTCGATTCATATACTTTTACTTTCCCAAATCCAAATAAGAAAATTAAGTCTATTTTTTCATTTTCAAGTTCTTTCATTATTCGTTTTATAACTGGAATTATGTTGCTAACCCATCTTGTTTTTTCTTTTGAAATCCTTAAAAACCACTTTATCATTTTTTTAGAAACTCTTAAAAATAGAGAAAGAGAAAATTTTTTTTCCACTTTTCGAATTTTTTTTTGAAGTTCTTTAAAAATAGGTTTAAAGAAAGAAGGCTGTTTTCGAGGAGAACCGAAGGGGAGTTCCGTTTCCGTTCCCCAGACTGTTAAAAAACAAAAATTGTCTTTTTTCCCCCCTTTTTTCATGGTATCTTTATGATGGGATCGTACTTTAGACTTTCTCCAAGGCTTCAGACGGAAAGGAAATAGAATTTTTATCTGAATACCATCCGTTAACCAATCTTTTGGAAATTCTGTTTCTGATAATTGAATACCATTATAAGTGCATTTAACATGCATTTCTCTATTCCAATCTTTCAAATCCTCGTACCACTCGGGGGATTGGAATAATAACATACGGCCAACATTTTTTGCTATTATCAATGAAGGCAATACAATGTATTTTCTAAGAATCGATTGGGTTACTAACAGCGACCCCCTTATTGCTTGAGCAAATAGAATGCTATCCCAAGTTTCTGATATTGTTATGCGTTCATTTTCCTCTTTTTTTTCCTTGTTTTTCTTCTCTCTTTCTTTTGCCTTCTCCTCCTCAGAATACAAAATTGGAAATTCCGATTCTCTATCTACCCAATCTCTAAAAATGAGATTCACCATTTTGGAGATATCAAAAGAGAAAAAAAATGTTTTATCTATTTGATCCAAAAAAAGTGGCGAATGCACATTTGCTTGAAACATTTTCCAAGTAACTGTTTTACGTCTTTGAGCACGCATGGATCCTTTGATTAGATCCCGACGAAAATCTGATTGTTGTGAGTAACGTATCAAAGACACCTCTTCCGCTTGATTACTATTACTAAAAGTATTGGTACTTTCGTTCTTATCAGTATAAATTACAACACGTTTGGCTTTTCTTGAACGAATTTCAAGATCTTCCGGTAATTCTTCTTCTAAATCGTTGGTCAATTTGTATGACCGTCGAGGAACCTCTTTTCTGATTTCTTCTATTCCAGAAAATACAATTTTCTTATTTGGATTTCTAATTGTTTGATCATTATGACTGGTTGTAACTACATCAAATATCAATTGCAAAGATTTTGCTTGCTTTTCTGAATCAATTCTTTTTTCTTCTGCCAATAAAGACAATTTTTTCAAATTAAGACTGGGTGGGGATTCCAATGGGACTTCGCCGATTGAAGTTAAGGAATGACCAGTATTCGTCGATAAGGATTCTCCATCAAAGAGATTTTTTTGATATTCAAATTCTTTTTGGAGGGAATCATTAGGAAGTAGACCGTGAATTTTATTTATCCAGACTATTTCGATGGACTTCTCTACATCTGTAGAAGTTATTAAATCATCCTTGATTGAACGTGAATATAATTTTGTGATTTTTCTGCGATAAGGTCCGTTTAAAAAAGGATCGTACGCTTTAGACAAGCATTCCTTTTCATCATTGCATAATCTGATTCTTTTCTCGAGCACATCTGGAATAAGAAATCCTGTTTTTTTTTCTAGAGTTTTTATTCGATTTATGAACTCATTGCTCAAAGTGCGCTTTTTTTGTTCATTAGCATAAACCCAAAAATTATCCTCCTGGGATAATTTTTCGGTCGTGTACAAAGATATTTTTTGTCCTATCATTTCTGAAAAAGTTGATAAACTCGGCGGATATGTAAAAGATAGTCTTTGTTTTCCATCACTTGGACATGTATAAAAAAAATATTGTGACATTGGATTTCGTACAACATTTTTAAATTGATTACTTTTTATATATCGAAATGGACGATTCCACCGTTTATAGTCGAAAAGAAAAGTGACAAGTGGTTTTTTCACCCTAAAAATATTTGTATCTTCTTTACTTTCTAATTCGAAAAGTCCTTTTTCTTGTTCTTGATACCTATTAAGATAAGAGTCTTTGTAAACAGGACTATCCTTATAGTGATAGTGCGTCTCTTTAAAGTAGAATTCATTCTTTGTTTTTTCTTTTCTATTCACTGGGATTTTGTATGGATCTTCTGTTTCTTCTGAAACAAAATAATAAAGGTTTTCCTCGGCAGATCTCTCTTCGTTCTGCTTAATTTTTTTTGATTTCGAAGTTGTTTCCATGTCCCTTTCCTCCGTTGCTGATGCTGAGGTTTCCTTGAATTTTTTAGTAAAAATAGGTAAAGGCATTCTACCTAAATAGTATATACAAGTGATAAATAAGAGAATGCTAAAGATTCGAGCCAGAGAATTTCTCAATTCTGAAAGAAGGTACTTATTAGATTGAATGAAATTATTTTGCCGTATCCAGAATAAGACTAATTCAACCCACTTAATAAAGAAAATGTGCCCAATTAACCAACCAATAAAACTACTTGTTACAAATAATATCTCGTTGTTGCATCGAAACATATAAATGTTGACTAATCTGGCTAGTGTTGAACTTGGTAAAAGAAAATGGTTGAATAATTGAAAAATGAAATTATTCAGGAATATACATTGAATGTTTAAATTACGTATTGAATTTCTAGTAGTGGATCTATACTCTAAAAAGTGCTTCTTATTGTTCCAGAAGAAATGAAATAAAAGATATGGTAGAACTAGGACAGTTATTGTATGAGGTTTACCCAATGCTAAATGCAGAGGCGCATAATAGATTGATATAAACATCATAAGCTGTCCCATAATAAAACCGGTTGTTGCTGATATCTGCTTTTCGGTTCCTTCTTCCATAACCCAAGCTCGAAGAAGGAAGAGATAAGAGGGCCCTATGGAGAACGTGGTCATAAATCCATAATAGAGTCCAACTATAACAACGGAATTCATTATCTTCATGCATAAGGATAATGGATTACCTAATCGAAAAAATGTCAAAATCATCACAAACCTCCTTCTTTTCTTTTGTATTGCAATTTATCGATTATTATATGATGATTTTTGAACTTTCATATAGACTCTCTATGGAATAGACTCTAAATATATAGAAAGAAAAAGACCCTAAATGA